TCACACTAGATAGATATCATATTCATGGAATACGATTCACTTTCAAGATGCCTTGGTGGTGAAATGGTAGACACGCGAGACTCAAAATCTCGTGCTAAAGAGCGTGGAGGTTCGAGTCCTCTTCAAGGCATAATATTGAGAATGCTCATTGAATTGGAATAAGTTCGGCAGCGGATCACAAAATCTTGGTGATCCTCTCTATCTAATGAATGGGGAATCCGCTTTGAAATCGTCCGTCCGCCCTGCACCCACCCCCGAGTATATGCTTCAACAGGAATCACACAAGGGTGGATTGATACAATCTAAACCTCTGGTAAAATGCCCCCCGTAACCCAGCAGATAAAGTGCATTACATAGTCCGTTTTAGGGATTGGCGACTACCCATTCAGTGACTTTGGCACTGGACGTTCCCAAAATGGGTACTATCGGGTCGGGTGAATTCAATAATAGACGCCTGGTGGCATTCCAGCTTTCCTTCTCCTTTCAGGACCTATCCGAAAGAGAATCCAGTACTTCTCGGTCGGGAATATCTGAATAGGGCGAACCGCCTCGTGGATATCTTTGCTTCGAAACAAAAACAATTAGAATTAGGCTCGGTCAACTGGAATGTCTATTATCCATATAGGGGATCTTCCAATCGGGAAGATCCATCGACCTGAGACGAAGAGAAAGGTCTATCTATTTTATTTAGTTATTCAGTTAAACCAATGATTCGTTATTGGAGCAGATAGCAAAAACCATTTCATCCGACATGCGTATTTTTGATTTTCCAATGGATTTACATCTTTCATTAATGGAAATTTTTTGATGTAGTGAGTAATAGCTCTGGTTGTTCGCTGTTCAAGAATTCTTGTTTAGGCAGTTCATACCATCCATACATAGTGTTTTGATCTAAGATTTCAATTCTTCCATGTTTCAGCAGTAGCATATTCTTCCATGGAGCTAAGGTCCATGGAAGAAAGAGGTGTTTCCGCGACTCTACCGCCCAGTCAATTCCGTTCCACTTAATCCCTATTTCATGACCACATATCTTTCCGGCTAAGTAATGGGAAACCCTTCTCCTGTTACATGAATCCAATTTTCATTTCATCCGGGAAAAGCCATCTTTTTCTCAACAATGTCTTTGCCATTTGATCCAATAGCCTTCCGTTAGATAGGAACAGATTTGATAAATACTGATAACTCTCAGATGGAGTATTAGAACGGGAAAATCCAAATGAACTATTGGCTCTAAGCCATCTCTGGCGATGAATCAAGAATTCGAAGTGCTTTTCTTTCCTATTCTTGATAAACCAGCTTTGAGATAGAGATGTAATAGGATCTTGGGAAATAAAAACAATAAGCCCCTTTAACATCTCTTCATCTTCATCTGCAAAGAATTCTCGATGTAAAAACACAGAGACAGAGGGCTCATCTTGGAATAGGAAAAAGAGTGGATCCGGGGGGTCCCAAATGAATCGGCTTATTCGAAAAAAGCCTTGTTCTTTGGAAGATCTAGCTCGTGCCTGGTACTGCATGGTTCCACTCTGCAAGAACTCCGAATCCTTCTCTTGAAGCTCATCCTTCTCTTGAAGCTCATCCTTCTCTTGAAGCTCATCCTCCTCATCATCAATGAGCCCCCGCCCGGCCCAATAGGGAAATCCCAAATCATCGGGCCTTTCGATACAATCAAATAGAAAGCCCCAAGGGCGCCATATTCTAGGAGCCCAATCTATGTGATCGAAGAAATCCTCCTCTATTTCCCCTTCTTCAACCTCCGATTCGTATTTTTGATAGAGAAATCTCTGATCAACGATAGAACGAGATCCATTTTGTATCATATATAAGGGATTCCTTGGTTCGGGCCGAAGAAGGAATGTCACTCGATCATTATCAAACTGACTGTAATCTCTTTCTGTCCGCGAGTATACCATCAGAGCGCCTTCTATTTCTACTAGGCCATGAACTAGATCAGAATCATTCTCAACGAACCGATAAGAAGCGATCCTATTTTTTTCATCGGGTCCGGGTAGAGACCAAAGGTCTTGAGCGACCGATCCGGCAGAACAACTCAAAAGATAAAGAAGTATCGTTAATTTCTTCATGCTCGTTCCAAGTTCGAAGTACCATTTGTACAAATAAGGATCCCCTTCGTCACACAATTGCTTCTTTATATAGATAGATATAGGATCTATGAGGCAATTACCTAGAAGTACTTTTTGTGCAACAGCCCTTCCTATCTGATAGAAAAGGATCCCGTGATCCTGAACCGGTATTACATGGGCTCGCAAATCCCAAGTTTGTCTATGAAGAGCTAATCTAATTGTATTAGTGTCTAGAATTGATTTCTTCTGTGTAATACTAATTGATAGGGCCTCATTGGCAAGTGCTGCAAGATCTCGTGCATTGGGACCCATGGCTGTGGACCCGAATCGATTAGTATGGAACATTTTCTTTTCCAAGTGAAATCCCTTAGTATATGAAAGAGTGAAAAAGCGCTTTCGTTGTTGTGGAATAAGAA